AAAAAAAAAAAAACAAGAGCAGCAAATCCAGGGAAATAAAAAAAAAAATATATGTGTTTTTAGGATTAAACAAAAGGATTCGCAAATAAAAGAGCTAATGCTACAACCAGACCATAAATTGTTAAAGCTTCCATGAAAGCTAGACTAAGCAATAAAGTACCCCTTATTTTTCCTTCCGCCTCTGGTTGTCTCGCGATCCCTTCTACAGCCTGTCCCGCAGCAGTACCTTGACCAACCCCAGGTCCAATAGAAGCAAGCCCGACAGCCAATCCAGCAGCAATAACGGAAGCGGCAGAAATAAGTGGATTCATGATAAATTTTCCTCGCGCCAAAACAAAAATAAAGAAATAGTTAATGATACAATCAACCAATATTCAATTCACAATAACAGACGGAAAGGCTTCTATTGAAATTCACAATAGTAAGACAAATTAGATATATCTTTAGTTCGTATATATCTAGTTAATGTCTAATATCACATATACATGTTTTCCCCAAAACTGTAAACAAAATATTGTATCTTAAAGTAATCGCAATTCTCGAATCATTCTTCGAAAGATTCACATGAGTTGTCTTATGGCGATTAGATTATATACACCTAGTTCAACCCCCCGATCCTACGCAAACCAATCAATTTTTTTTTTACAACTCAAAACGTACCCTTTTTTACAATTACTCTAGGTCGTTTCTATCTTTATTTATGCCTTATATTTATCTTCCCTAAGTGGATTACCTTAAACGGCGCATATATTGCGTCAGGCTAAGCTAAAAAAGACTACATCGGAAACTAGTCAAGTCAATGATGACCTTCCATGGATTCGCCTATATAAGCCGCAGCTAGGGTTGCAAAAATAAGAGCTTGAATACCGCTTGTAAATAATCCAAGGAACATGACAGGTATAGGAACTACTAAAGGTACTAAAGAAACAAGAACAACAACTACTAATTCATCAGCTAAAATATTTCCGAAAAGTCGAAAACTAAGCGATAACGGTTTTGTGAAATCTTCTAAAATGTTAATCGGTAAAAGGATCGGGGTTGGTTGAATATATTTACCGAAATAACCCAACCCCTTTTTTGTAAGGCCCGCATAAAAATATGCTACTGACGTGAGTAAAGCTAAAGCAACGGTCGTATTTATATCATTTGTGGGTGCCGCTAACTCTCCGTGAGGTAACTGGATAAGTTTCCAGGGTAAAAGAGCCCCAGACCAATTTGAAACAAAAATAAATAGAAACATAGTTCCAATAAAGGGAACCCATGGACCATATTCTTCGCCAATTTGAGTTTTGCTCACGTCTCGAATGAATTCAAGGACATATTCAAAGAAATTCTGACCGTCAGTAGGAATGGTTTGCGGATTACGAACAGCTAGAAGGGCTGAACCTAATAAAATAGCAATTACGACCCAAGAAGTAATAAGTACTTGGGCATGGACTTGGAAACTTCCTATTTGCCAATAGAAATGTTGGCCTACTTCCACACCAGATATATCGTATAAACCCTTTAGTGTTTTGATAGAACATAATAGAACATTCATATTACCCTCTGAAAGAAATAGAACTAAAAAAGGAATTATTTTGATTCAACCATCTTTTTTTCGATTTGCCTACTTTAAATTATATATTTTTTTATAGTCTCAACTAATCACAGAAAATCGCCGGTTTTTATCTCTTTTATGCTAGTCAAGAATAATAACCGATTCAATAAATCGATTATATGGAGTTCCCTCCAAAATTTACTTATCTTATTATTAATCAAGAATTTCGTATATAGCTAGAACGACCCTCACAAATTGCAAATACTAATTTATTAAGAATTAATCGGATTGAAGCTATAGCATCATCGTTAGCTGGAATCGAAATATCTGCAAGATCCGGGTCACAATTTGTATCGATTAAACAAATCGTTGGAATTCCCAAAGTGATACATTCTCGAAGAGCCGTATATTCTTCTTGCTGATCAACGATTATTACAATATCGGGTAACCCCGTCATATATTTTATTCCGCCCAGATATGTTTGCAAGTGAAATAATTGTCTCTTCAACACAGCCGCATCCCTTTTCGGAAGGCGGTTAAGTCTCCCCGTCTTTTGTTCCGTTCTCAAGTCCCTGAACTTATGAAGTCTCGTTTCTGTAGTATACCAATTCGTTAACATACCCCCGAGCCATTTTTTATTAACATAATGACACCGGGCCCTTATTGCAGCCCGCGCTACTGAATCAGCCGCTTTATTTTTTGTACCAACAATTAAGAATTGTTTTCCCCTACTGGCTGCATCAAAAACTAAATCACAAGCTTCTGATAAAAACCGAGCGGTTCTAGTAAGATTTATAATATGAATACCCTTTCGCTTTGCAGAGATATAGGGTGCCATCCTAGGATTCCATTTCCTAGTACCATGACCAAAATGAACTCCTGCTTCCATCATCTCTTCCAAATTGATGTTCCAATATCTTCTTGTCATTTTTCCTCACACTACTTTTCATCTCTTTTTTTCTAAATAAAAAAAAAAGATGAAGTCCCCCGAAAATAGAAATCAAAAATTGTTCCGATGGAACCTTCTCTTCGAACGGAAATTGGCCGTTAATACGGATGCAAATCGTTCATTTCTTTCCATTAACTATTCTCTTTATTACTATTGACAAATAAAATGAGCCCTCTTAGGAATCATTAAATCCGAAAAAAAGATTGTTCTGATGTATCATGTAAATTTTTTGAAATGAAAAAATCAAACAATCCTCTGTGGTGAACCAAAATATCTCTCATTTCCCCCTCGAATAACCTCTTAGTTTTGGTTTCCAAAGAAATGTTGTTATGTTGCCTTGAACGTTGCACGAATCCTTTGAATCCGGTACCGACGGGTATCATCCCTCCTAGAACAACGTTCTCTTTCAAACCTTTCAACCAATCGATACGACCCCGTAGGGCAGCTTTTGCTAAAACCCGAGCAGTTTCTTGAAAACTTGCTTCGGATATGAAACTTTGAGTATTTAGAGATGCTTTCGTTATTCCTAATAATATGGCTCGGTAACAAATAGCTTCTTCTAAAGCACGCCCCGTTCGTTCAGCTCGCAACAATCCAATCAATTCTCCGGGTGAAAAAACATTAGACATTCCATCTTCTGAAACTAACACTTTTGATGTTATTTGACGTACAATAATTTCGATATGCCTATTATGGATCTGTACCCCCTGGGATCTATAAACCTTTTGGATCTTATTAACCAAAGATATACGACTTTGCGCTATAGTGAGCTCAGCACCAATCAAGAATCCCCAAGGAATTCCAAGAATTCTTGTTATACATTCATTCCAACCCTCAACTCTTTTTTCTAGGTTCATCGATATTGAATCAATGGAACGTACCTCTAAAACTTGTTCCACTTTCGGAAGACCTTGCGTTATATCACCCGATCTCGATTTTTCATATATAAATGTAACTAATGTATCTCCTTCGGAAATTGTTTCTCCATAATGTCCGTGAACAGTTGCTCCTGGAGTAGCTAAATAAGGCTTCGCCGATCTTATTACTAAAGAGTCAAGGTGGACGGCTATAACTTGACCCGATTTTAGGGTCGATCCTTTTTTGGTTATACATAGATTTTCACAAATAAACTGCCCGAGACTAATTATTGTGGATGTTTCCTTACAATAATTATTGTCGAGAAAATACCAATTCAAGTTAAATGGATTCAAAAAGATGCGACTGTACGGATCGGAATTCGAAATTATCCCGTTTTCATCCATTAAATAATACTTAAATACTTTAAAAGTCTGTTTAAAATTGTCAATTTGCAAATATAAATATTTAGTTACAGAAATATGATTATGAGTTAATAAATGATAAAACGGATAAAAAAGATCGCTTTGAAAGGATGTTCCTAAAGGGCCTAACAAATTTTTAATTTGAATTAGGGAATCCCTGTCTCTTTTACTTGATTCTTTTATCCCATTGTAATATTTTCCATCGTTGAATGTACTCATTTGAAAACAATTATATGATGACAAAATTATCAAAGATTGGGATTCCTTACTTATATTCAACAACGTACGAAAAGTTCCTTGATTTTGGCTAAGTGGTTGTTGAATCCTTTGCTTGGAATAAACAGAATAAAATGGATTGATATTGGTACGGCTCGACCTATTATCAGAGATCAATCCTGAACCTACCGGATCATTCCTTTTTCGGATATACGGAATATGAGATTTCACTAAGTTGATTCTGAGGAAATCTTGAATCAGACCACTTGCACTTACTTCAACAAAGGAAGCGTGGGCCTCTTCGATAGAAGAACTTTTTTTGTTGTTGTCCCAGTTCAAGATTAAACAGGTCCGAACTAGTTGAATATTCGTGCCAGAAATTCTCCTAATTGGTTTGCCATTTCCACAAAGTATATAATTTACAACTCGAAGTTCTAGATTATCCCTTTCCCGCAACGGATCCTGAGGGAAAAGTGTTGCTAAATTTATACCATCCGTAATTTCATATATGATTACGGATCGAACCAAAACAAAATATTTATTCCTGGTGGGTGTGATCCATTGTACATAAATCCAATTTTTCCGCTTTTTTGATTCCTTAGAATTTGTTCCTGGCGGTATCAAGATACCATTGTGTCGGAATATCTTATCCATCTCTCCGGGAAAATGTATATCTCCAGAAAATATTTTTAGTTCAATACGTTTTTTTTTTCTCTCCATTCGGACCAAGCCACCGACTCGGCTTCTTATATTTAAAGTTATTCGTGTATCGATTCCAATGATACTATTGTTCCGTACCATTATGGAAGAAGACTCGGGTAAAATATGCACTTCCTCAGGAATGAAAAAAAATTGATCTAATTTCGTTTGGTATTTTGGCTTAAATTCTTTAACCCCCCGGTACTCAATTAAATCCTCTTTTTTGAGGATTGAATGCAACCCTACGGTTCCATATTTAGTAATTCCCGAACTCTTTCTTCTGTATTGAGGATCATCGAAATAAGCAAGAATACTATTTCTACGAAAAATACCATTTATATCATTTATAGGTATTTCAATCGAAATACCGGGACGGTGGATCCGCTCTTTCTCCTGTTCTTGAATCGATTGGAATGGAATGATGAATCGATTTCTTCGTCTCTTTGTCAATAAAAAATTATCGTGGCGAATTGTAGGAAATATGAGATTGCAATGACTCGTATATATGATTCGATTCAATTCCAAATAATCAGGAATACCGCTTTCTTTTTTATCAGAAAGATTTAAACCAAAAGTTTTGTGTTTCACTTGATCATTATTTAATGAAAGGCTAGAAAAATATCGTCCTTCAGCCAAAAGAGAATGAACGTTCGTTTGATCTTGATACTTGTGGAGTGAGGGGGGGGCTACACTGAATCTGCACGAACCTCCTGATAATATCCACAAATGACTTGTTTTTGGTAAAAGATGTACATTACTATATATAAATTCTGGCGCATGGTATACATCGGTACTCCAGTGCATTTCTCCCTCTGAGTCAGAATAAATATGTTTTCGAACCCTCTCTTTAAAATTTAAAGTGTATGCGCGCGCGCGAATCTCAGCAATCACTTGCTCTGATTCTACGTATTGGTCATTTTGCACTAAAATCAAACTTTTGGGTGGAATAGTCACATTATGTATAATATTTTCACTTTCAATAGTTACATACAAGTCTATATAACATAGAAAAGCAGGGTGCCCATGACGTGTACGTGTGGGATGAACCAAATACTCATTGAATTTTATTTTTCCATTAGAAGGGGCTCGCACATGTTCTGCAGTACCTCCTGTGAATACCCCACCGGTATGAAAAGTTCTTAATGTTAATTGAGTACCCGGTTCTCCAATAGATTGACCCGCAATAATGCCGACAGCTTCCCCTAATTCAACCAGGTCGCCGTGAGTAGGGCTCCGGCCATAACATAATCGGCAGATCCAAGATGTACTCTTACAAGTAAAGGGAGTTCGAATAGGTATTGGTTGTATTTGAAAGGTTATGAATCGATTGACAAGCCCAATTCCAATATCTTGATTTCGAGTGGCAACGCATCTCGATCCTATATATATATCGTCCGCTAATACACGGCCAATCAATGTTTGGATAAAAATCCTTTCCGGCATCATCCCATTTCGAGGACTCACAGAAATGCCTCGGGTGGTGCCACAATCTATTCTACGTACAACAATGTGTTGAACTACTTCAACAAGTCTGCGTGTAAGATATCCAGCATCCGACGTTCGTACAGCAGTATCCACAACGCCTTTGCGGGCTCCATAACAAGAAATGATATATTCTGTTAAAGATAGCCCTTCACGTAAATTGCTTTGAATAGGTAAATCAATCATTTGTCCTTGTGGATCTGACATTAACCCTCTCATACCTACTAATTGGTGTACTTGAGATGCATTTCCTCTAGCTCCCGAAAACGACATCATATGGACTGGGTTAAAGGGGTCCGTCATCCTAAAATTAGGATTCATTTCTTGTCGCAAATATTCACTTGTAGCATACCATATCTCAATAGAGAGGCGTAATTTTTCTACCGCGTGTACATTACCATAATGATGATGTTTTTCCAAAATCAAACTTTGTTGTTCGGCATCTTGGACTAGCCACCCCTTAGAAGGTATTGTTAAAAGATCATCAATTCCTAATGAAATAGATGTAGCAGTGGCTTGTCGGAATCCCAGAGTCTTTACTTGATCCAAGATGTGTGATGTATATGCCATTCCGAAGTGATCTATTAATCGACTAATAAGTCGTTTAATAGCGGTTCCATCGATCACTTTATTATGAAAAACCAGACTGGCCCGTTCTGCCATAAGTACCTCCCTATTCCGCTGAGTGGAGTTCGACAATGGGTTTGAGTCAGTGAGTGTAAAACTTGCTTTTCTCGATCTTGATTCGCATAGAAATTCAGGAACTATGGTCCTAGCTGAACTGTATAAATAAAAAATCACACGGGTGTCTACGAATAGAATTACTTAGCTTATATATGATTAGTTACCATACGAGTAGGCTCGGCAAAACCCTTGGATAGCTTCTTCGATTTCTCGATAAAGAGAAATATGACCAACTGTGGTTCGAACATATATACAAAGAACTTCTTTTTTTATACTTCTTACTATTACATAGTGCCCATAAATCTCATGAGAGGTACCCAAAGATTCATAGTGAACTTCAATGGGAGTTTCTCTTGAAGTAATAACACGTTGATCTAGTTGCCATCGGAGCCACAAGGGACTATCTAAACCGATTCTTTTCTGCCGATAAGCTCCAATTGCATCATAGGAATTACAAAAAAAAGGTTCATTCGTATATTTATAATTATTATCGGCAATCTTTTCATTTTTTGAATTTGTGCGATTACATGGATTATACCTCTTTGCACAAATACCTCGGCGATTCCCGCTCGTTAATACATAGAGCCCGATAAGCATATCTTGGGTTGGTACGGAAATAGGATCCCCAATAGCTGGAGACAAGAGATTCA